AATACAAGCATTTGTGGGTTCAATGCGAAAATTGTTATGGATTAAATTATAAGAAATTTTTTAAATCAAAAATGAATCTTTGTGAACAATGTGGATATCATTTGAAAATGAGTAGTTCAGATAGAATCGAACTTTCGATCGATCCGGGTACTTGGGAGCCTATGGATGAAGACATGGTCTCTCTGGATCCCATTGAATTTCATTCGGAGGAGGAGCCTTATAAAAATCGGATCGACTCTTATCAAAGAAAGACAGGATTAACCGAGGCTGTTCAAACAGGCATAGGGCAACTAGACGGTATTAACGTAGCAATTGCGGTTATGGATTTTCAGTTTATGGGGGGTAGTATGGGATCCGTAGTTGGGGAGAAAATTACCCGCTTGATTGAATACGCTACTAAAGAATTTCTACCTCTTATTATAGTGTGTGCTTCTGGAGGGGCACGCATGCAAGAAGGAAGTTTGAGCTTGATGCAAATGGCTAAAATCTCTTCTGCTTTATATGATTATCAATCCAATAAAAAGTTATTCTATGTACCAATCCTTACATCTCCTACTACCGGTGGGGTGACAGCTAGTTTTGGTATGTTGGGGGATATCATTATTGCTGAACCCAATGCCTACATTGCCTTTGCGGGTAAAAGAGTAATTGAACAAACATTGAATAAAACAGTACCCGACGGTTCACAAGCGGCTGAGTATTTATTCCAGAAGGGCTTATTCGATTTAATCGTACCACGTAATCCTTTAAAAAGCGTTCTGAGTGAGTTATTTCAACTCCACACTTTCTTTCCTTTGAATCAAAATTAAAACATTCAGTTCAATTATTTTGAGCAAACAAGTAATTAGTTTATCTAATTAGTTTATCGGAATCCAAGTAAAAATTAGACGAATGGGGTTTTCTTTGTTGACATAAGATCTAATTGTATAAAGAATCAAAAGTCACATCAAATTGAAAATCCGTCCCCTTTTCTATATTCATTATTATTTATCAACAAGATAAAAGATGAAATTCTTATTTTCGTAAAGTAAAAAAAAAAAAAAAAAAAAAAAAAAAGATCTTCTTCTCGTCATATATAATTCAAATCTATTAAATATAGAATTTTTTATCTTTCTATATCTTACGATAATCCTATTTTGACTAAGAATCCCTACTGGATGGGATTCTAACAAACCCTTCAATATAATTCAATATAAATAGAATCTAACTAAGTAGAATCTAATTCATTTTTAATAAGCTTTTTGCTTAATAAATGAAATTCGAAGACAAGAGCAAAAAATGAAGAAAAAAATATCTCATCCATCTCCTTTCAAATCCTTCATGTAGAAAGATAAAAAACTACATTATATACTCACTTAGATAGATACTTATATCTATATAATAATAATAATTCTCAAATTATAATAAGTAAGATATCCTTATATATAATAAGATATATAATAAGATATCTTTATATTCTAAATTGATATTATAAATAATAAATATAAAATCTAAATAATAATAACAGGTACAAATAGTCAATCGAGGTACCCATTCTATGACAACTCTTAACTTTCCCTCTATTTTGGTCCCTTTAGTAGGCCTAGTATTTCCGGCAATCGCAATGGCTTCTTTATTTCTTCATGTTCAAAAAAACAAGATTGTTTAGAGCCGATGGCACAAAATCTCATCTATTTTTTTTACGTTTGTATCATAACACAGATATCCTTTAGCAAAATATGGTATAAGCGGCTTCCGCCGAAAAATTCTTATGTCTCCAGAAAATGCTATATTTTAGCTATTTTCAAATAAACCCGAATCGGCGGATGGCTGAGCTGTAAAGCCGGTCTATCTATATGTATGTGGCTATCTTTAGTGAGTGATACGAAGGATATGTTATTAGTTTAGATCTAACCAATTTAATGAATTACTCCTAAAGGTTCACATCAAACTAGTTCAAACTAGTGCTAGTTGATGCGAGTTACTTCGGAAACAAACAGACTAAAGTCAAATTCATTTGGGGTATTCTCTCAATTCCAAAAAAGCAACGGGATCAAGTATGAGTTGTCGATCAGAACATATATGGATAGAACCTATAAAGGGGGCTCGAAAAATAAGTAATTTATGCTGGGCTATTATCCTTTTTTTAGGTTCATTAGGATTCTTGTTGGTTGGAACCTCGAGTTATCTTGGTAGAAATTTGATATCTTTCTTTCCGTCTCAGCAAATCGTTTTTTTTCCACAAGGAATTGTGATGTCTTTCTATGGGATCGCGGGTCTTTTTATTAGCTCCTATTTGTGGTGCACAATTTCGTGGAATGTAGGTAGTGGTTATGATCGATTTGATATAAAAGACGGAATAGTGTGTATCTTTCGTTGGGGATTTCCTGGAAAAAATCGTCGGGTCTTCCTCCGATTTCTTATAAAAGATATTCAATCCGTCAGAATAGAAGTTAAAGAGGGTATTTATGCTCGGCGTGTCCTTTATATGGATATAAGAGGCCAGGGAGCCATTCCATTGACTCGTACTGATGAGAATTTTACTCCACGGGAAATGGAACAAAAAGCTGCGGAATTGGCCTATTTCTTGCGTGTACCAATTGAAGTATTTTAATTTGAAGTTATTTTACCGAGAAATGAATGCTTTCTCAGCAGGAGGGCAAAAATGCAAGAATCCTCTTTTTCTAGAACATAACTTAATTGATGTTTCTTCAGAACATTCATTCGAGTTAAAGCAGACTATATGGAACAAGTATAAAAAAAACTCTTTGGGGTATCTTTTATATGTATCGATATATACACAACTCAATTAAATAAAAAATGAATAAAAAATCGAAATATCTCATAATAAACCATTTCGAAATAAGGAAATATCCCCCCTTTTGACTTGCTTTTTACTTGTTGGAATTGAGACTTTATATTCAGATAGATAATATCTTGTCATTTTTTCGACGCTTCTTTTTGTGCTCCTTAATGACCAAAAAATTGGATCTCTTATAATGATAACTAGCCAATTTCTTTCTGTCGTTTTTTGCCACCCTTTTTTCATTTCACAAGATTCTTCAGAAAATTCCCTCAATTCTTCTATCCCTGACTACTCATAGTCAGTTAAATTTTTTAGAAATCTTAGCTATTTTTATCTAATGATAGAAAAGGAGTTCTTTCGTATCAAAATATTAAAAATATTTATATTCATTATTGAAATTGAATATTGAATTTTAGATTGAATTTTCGGGGCATTCATCCAAAGGAGATATGTGCTTCGAATTTTACTTTCGAATTTTACTATAGGGAAACAATACTTTTTTATTCTTTATTATTTATTCATTCGAATTTTTCGTCTATTTCTGTCTTTTTTTCTAGATTCAAGGCCTAAGAAATCACAAATCAAAAATAGTGAATAGATTCATAGGTTCGATAACTTGTAATAGAACTGATGCGTGAGAGAAATATTAGATTACATAGAGTCGACGAATGAGATGGGTTCATTAACAATTCACAGATGAAAAAATGGCAAAAAAGAAAGCATTCACTCCTCTTTTATATCTTGCATCTATAGTATTTTTGCCCTGGTGGATTTCTCTCTTATTTCAAAAAAGTCTGGAATCGTGGGTTACTTATTGGTGGAATCCTAGTCAATCCGAAACTTTTTTGAATGATATTGAAGAAAAGAGTATTTTAGAAAAATTCATAGAATTAAAGGAACTCCTCTTCTTAGAAGAAATGATCAAGGAATACTCGGAGACACATCTACAAAACCTTCGTATAGGAATTCACAAAGAAACAATCCAATTAATCAAGATACACAATGAGGGTCGTATTCATACGATTTTGCACTTCTCGACAAATATAATATGTTTCATTATTCTAAGTGGTTATTCTATTTTGGGTAATAAAGAACTTGTTATTCTTAACTCTTGGGCTCAGGAATTCCTATATAACTTAAGTGACACAATAAAAGCTTTTTCTCTTCTTTTATTAACCGATTTATGTATTGGATTTCATTCGCCCCATGGTTGGGAATTGATGATTGGCTTTGTCTACAAGGATTTTGGATTTGTTCATAATGATCAAATTATATCTGGCCTTGTTTCAACTTTTCCAGTCATTCTAGATACAATTTTCAAATATTGGATTTTCCGTTATTTAAATCGCGTATCTCCGTCACTTGTAGTGATTTATCATTCAATGAATGACTAAAAAATAGTCTACTTAATCCAATTATAATGTTTCTTACTTTGCAGTTGTACATAAGCAAAACATTGAAAATTGCTTTCTATTTCTACCCATCCCGGAGATTCATCCTATATTCCTATATATTAATCGAGTCAAATTATTCCAGTAAATAACAGAATCGTGGATAGGAAACTCCATTAGTGACCTACCCCAATTTATTGTAGAAATTTTCGGGATCAATGATTGGACCATGCAAACTAGAAATAATTTTTCTTGGATAAAGGAACAGATTACTCGATCTATTTCCGTATCGCTCATGATATATATAATAACTCGTACACCCATTTCAAATGCATATCCCATTTTTGCACAGCAGGGTTATGAAAATCCACGAGAAGCGACTGGACGTATTGTATGCGCCAATTGCCATTTAGCTAATAAACCGGTGGATATTGAGGTTCCGCAAGCGATACTTCCCGATACTGTATTTGAAGCAGTTGTTCGAATTCCTTATGATACGCAACTGAAACAAGTTCTTGCTAATGGTAAAAAAGGGGCTTTGAATGTAGGGGCTGTTCTTATTTTACCAGAGGGTTTTGAATTAGCCCCTCCCGATCGTATTTCCCCCGAGATAAAAGAAAAGATGGGTAATCTGTCTTTTCAGAGCTATCGCCCCAATCAAAAAAATATTCTTGTCATAGGCCCTGTTCCTGGTCAGAAATATAGTGAAATGACCTTTCCTATTCTTTCCCCGGACCCCGCTACTAAGAAAGACGTTCACTTCTTAAAATATCCTATCTACGTAGGTGGAAACAGGGGAAGGGGCCAGATTTATCCTGACGGGA